ACACTTGAAAAGTAACCCCAAAAGTCGAGGGAATGCTTGGATAATTGGTTTATATGGATCCTTCCCGGGTGAGACCACACATAAAAATGACATTGCCATAAATTTACAAGGTAATATTTCCATTTATTCATCAGAAGAGGCGTATCTTTGGAAGCCAAAATTGATTTTCCTTGATATCTAACATAATGCATGAAAGGATCCTTGAGGAAGCATGGTATGACCGGAAAATCATTAGCAAAGACTTCGGCAAAATGTTCTATTTTTTTATGTAAATAGAGTCGTTCAAAAAGGACTCCAGAAGATATTAACCGTAAATGAGAAGATTGGTTACCGAGAAAAAGGAAGATGGATTCGTATTGACATATATGAGAATTATATAGGAATAAAAAGAATCTTGGATTACTTTTTGAAAAAATAGAAATAGATTTAGTTGTAATAATAAGAATATTCCAATTAGAATACTGATGAAGAAAGAACCGCAATAAATGCAAATAAGAGGCATCTTTCACCCGGGAGCGAAGGGTTTGAATCAGGATTTCCAGATGGATGGGGTAGGGTATTCGTACATCTGTCGTATAATTTAAATGTGGTAATTTATCCTCTAAAAAAGGAAATATTGAATGAATGGATCGTAATTTGTAAGATATTACGATTTCTGCCCCTTCGAAAGAAGATATTAATCGTAGAGAAAATGGAATTTCCACAATGACTGCAAACCCTTCTGATATAATTTGAGAATGCAAATTCTTGTTGTACCCAAAAAATTGATTTTGGTTAGAATCATTAGCGGAAATCATCAAATAATTATGTTGATACATTCTAGTAATTAAACGTTTTACAATCAGTAAACTAGATTTATTATCATAACCTATATTTTCCAACAACATGTAGCTATTGAAACCATGATCATGAGCAAGTGCATAAATATACTCCCGAAAGAGAAGTGGGTATAGGAAGTCGTGTTGCCTAAATCTATCGAGTTCTAAATATCTTTGAAATTCCTCCATTTGAAATTAGATTTAAAGCAGGGATAGGGGATTTCTTTTGTTTTGGGTTATTAAATAACACATAGTACGATACGGTCAAAACAGGCTATTATAGTAAGAAAAGAATAAATATATACCCCGGAAACAGATAAGACTGATCAACGGACTCTTTATTCTCTCTTTTTCCAGCTAATTTAATCGGTTTATGTGCATTCTAGGATAACAAGATGGCTCGAGATCCTTTATTTGTTCAACCTAATCGCTCTTTTGATTTTGGAAAAAAAAACCTTTTTATCAATATACTGCTTTTTCTACACATTCATCCCCACACTCTAACGGAGAATATCTACTAATAATTAGGATTTCTAAAAAAAAATGGATAATCCACTTATGGGAACAACATTTCCCGCATCAAGGACTAATATCTTTTTAACGTGTAATTAGATCGGGTAATCATTCAAATTAAGAACAGAAGCTCGTTGCTTTTTTTGTTTCCCTAGAATTGGAGCCATGGGGCTCTATCCATTTATTCACTTAACCCAACTTTAATTTCATTTTATTTTTTTTAGCGTCAAGAATTCAAACAAAGTTTTGGACCGATCCGCTAAGAATAAAATATTCTCAGAATTATCCGTTGATACGACATGCTGCTTTTTCCACTCATTCCTTTCAGGATCAGTCGCGGTCTTACAAGCTCTACCGATGGTATCGACGAAGACGTTGCTTCATACAAATGTGTAAAAAATGCTAGTCGCACTTAAAAGCCGAGTACTCTACCGTTGAGTTAGCAACCCGAAAAAAAAAATGTGTAGATCCAATCGGAATCAAAAAAGGGATTGAATTGCACAACGCAATCAAAATATTCAAATAGCAAAAATATTTCTAATCGATTCTGAACATAAAAAAAATGAACATATTAGATGCAAATACAATGACTTCTAAAATAAGAATATAGATTAAGATAGGAATCTAGATCAAGTCAAAATTTCTAGACTCCCACAGATTTCGTTCATATGTTATCCATTATTATCTTATCCATTTTTTTCAATAAAAAAAAAAGAAAGACTTCTTGTATCCCAGCAAATCCAATAAACCCATCGTTTGAATAAAGTAAAAAAAAAAAAAACAAGTCCATAGAACAGAGAGAAATAGATACATTTATTCACGATCGGATTATATTTGTTTGATACACAGTTGTCAATATAAATGTGAATATTAAGAAAAGAACACAATGTCGGGAACCATAAATTGAAATAAAAAAGAATTCAATTTCAATATTGAATAATAAAATCTAAAAATAAAATAAAAGAAAAAACTAATGACTTGTATTGAATTGGCACTATCTATATATATAGATAATAAACATAGATACAAAAGGGTGTAAGCGTAAAAATCAATTCGTAGAGAAGTATAACAATGCTTGGGTTTCCTCAATCAATATAAGTAAAAAAAAGAAAGCTTAAATCCCATGTTTTTTTTTAGTTCATTAATTCAATTTAATCTGTTGATTAAGGCAAAGTTCCATAAAAACTCCCGCCTTCCTTGAAATATCATGAACAGTTCCCGTAGGTTGAGCGCCCCTTTCAAGGAAATATAGAATAGCAGGAACATTTAAATAGGTTTGATTTGATTCCTGTGTGATACACTTTTGATCGAAAGAGTTTTACCAATTCCAAGAAATTTTACTTATAAATTTCAAACTTGCTAGAATTGGATCCTTTCCATTTTTCTATCGAAAATAGACTTACGAAGTTGTTTCAACTTATTAATTAACACTAACCCTAGACCCGTGCCCTTTAAAAATGAATCAATACTTTTTACTCGAGCTTAATCATGATCATGTACTATTTACACCGCAACCCCCCCCAAAAAAAAAAGGAGGGTTCTAGTGAAACAGAACAAACGATGTCGAGCCAAGAGCACCCCCATTCCTATATAATGAATCTAAAATGATGGATGTAAGAATCCACAGCCGACCCTATCCTTCAAGTCGCACGTTGCTTTTTACCACATCGTTTTAAACGAAGTTTTACCCTAACATTTCTCTAGTAGGCTGCTGTAACCAGTATGTAATTGATTCAATCATGGAATCATGAATAATCATTGGTTCGGTCGGTACATAGTAATCTATACTTTTATGAATGGGTAATTTCTGAAGAAGTCTCAGCAAGAATTCAATTTAACCCCATATATATTCTATATTATGGAATAAAGATTTTTATAATATATAATTTTTTTCTATATTTTATATTAGAATATAAATTAGAATAGAAAAAATTTTAAATAATAAATACTACAAAATAAGTTCTTTTTTTTTGAATCTGCCTTTTGAGGTGACTTGATAAAACAGATTCACCACTTTCACACTTCTTCGAGTACCAAAGACTCATAAGACATTAGTAAAAAGATTAAATTGATTGAACCTATTTCAATATCATTACATTATTTGAATAAAGTTTTACAGTAAAAATAGCATTTTCATAATAATAGAGATAAATTCATATTCGTATTAAACCATCAACGATTTCAAACAAATAAAGACATCAAAAAACGAATTTAATTTCTTTTTTTTATGAGTAACTAACTAAAATAGAAATATGGTTTTATCTATGCTCCCGTCTTACCTCTTACCTGGATACAAATAGATTCAATTCCATCTGTGTTATTTGAACACGATTCCATTTATGAAAAAGATAGAATTCAGATAAGAACCTTTCATTATAGTAAAAGGAAATAAAAATCAAATTATAATCAATCTTAATCTTATTCTACTCTTAAAAAAAAACATAAGGTTATTTAAAATAAAGGCAATCTTTCTTTTATTCTGATATAAAACAGAGAATCTATATTCTGATATGATATATTCTATTCAGATATGTATAATATATTATATTCTGATATGATATATATCATAGGTATGCTCTGGGACGGAAGGATTCGAACCTCCGAATACCGGGACCAAAACCCGTTGCCTTACCACTTGGCCACGCCCCATTTTGTATTTCTATTCGACATTAATAAAGACTAATATTGGTATTAGTTGTTCGTCAATTCTAGTCCAAATCTATATAATAGAATATATTAGATTGTTGCTAAGATTTTGAGACATTTAGATATAGAATTAAACGAAATTTATTGATCATTACATACAATTCGATTAAGATATTGTATGAAAGTATGATTTTTTCTATTCTCTTTTGATTTGAGAATTGAAGGCTTTTTGATTGGGTTAATTCAAATCAAAGAAAAGTTTTTTTGGTCTACCTTATTTTGATTTTTGACTCATTTTTTCTTATAGAACTTCAAATCAAAATAAAAAAATCAAAATAAGATTATATTATTAATAACTCATCATATTAATAACTCAATCAAAATAAATACAATTATCTTCAAGAACAAAGAACAAAATGTTTGTTATGCTTAATATCTTTAGTTTGATCTGTATTTGGCTTAATTCTGCTCTTTCTTCAAGTAGTTTTTTCTTCGCCAAATTGCCCGAGGCTTACGCTTTTTTGAATCCAATCGTAGATTTTATGCCAGTAATACCTTTGCTATTTTTTCTCTTAGCTTTTGTTTGGCAAGCTGCTGTAAGTTTTCGATGAGATCTTTAATACTGTCCTAGAAAAATTCATGATTTAGTCTAAAAAAAAATTCTAACAATTGATAAGATCAGATAAGTCTTATAATATAACCCTTCGATTCAAATACTGAAATTCTTGGATCGCCACGAGAAGTCTGGGCTCACCCCAGTTCCTCATTCGGAACTTTTTTACATTGAAAGAACCTAGTAGAGTCCCCCACAATATCTAATTGTGGGTATGAAAAAAGCATTTTGGTAATGAAAGACTTGACTCTTATTACAAATAAATTTCTGAAAATTCTTTTCTATTTCTATAGATTTAGAAAAACCATTTCTTGGTGTCAAAATAAGGTATGTGGTATAAAAACAGAGAATCTATTCTCTTTTTTTCCAAAAAAATGATCTTGGAGATTGTGTAATGCTTACTCTCAAACTATTTGTTTACACAGTAGTGATATTCTTTGTTTCTCTCTTTATCTTCGGATTCCTATCTAATGATCCAGGACGTAATCCTGGACGTGAAGAATAAAAAAGAAAGATAAAGTTTCTGTTTTCCTTGCTTGATTTTGAAATGTTCTTAGTATTTTAGCTATTCCGCATCTTTAACTATTAATTAAAATTAAATAAAAAAAAGACTCGTCGAAAGAAAAATGGAAAGATAAATAAAAAATACCAAGGCATTGACAAAAGCGGAAAGAGAGGGATTCGAACCCTCGGTACGAAAAACCCGTACAACGGATTAGCAATCCGACGCTTTAGTCCACTCAGCCATCTCCCCCAATCGAAAAAGGATAATTACTAGGTTACATTACACAAAAAAGTAAGGCTTGAAAAAAGACCCTTACTTTCTACCTCTTTATTATTCATTATATAATAATTATATAGATATATAATTATCTAGACATATAAATAAAAAAATATAGAAAATAAAAAAAAGTAATTCCATTTAGATAAAGTAAGGGATAGAAAGAGATATCTCCACTCCACTATTCCAACGAATATAAATTCATATATATATAACTACCTATAGAATTCTAAATACCCCAATTCTATATTATAGAAAGGAATATTTTATATTATAATTATATAAGTAATAAATATAAAGTAATAATAAAATAAATATATAAATTAACTAAAACTAAATAACTAATAATAATTTAAATTTAAATAAATAATAAAAAAGGTACCTCTTTGACTTCGTCTGCAAGAGCCTTTTTGACTTCCATGGCCTGGCCCGGTCAGTACCTCGCCGGGCCTTTTTTGTTCCAATGAATCATAGAAAAAAGTTCTTTAATTTTATTTGAATTTGAAACAAAAATGATTGTTGTTGTTTCAATAACAATCATAATAAAGACTATTTCTATTCCTATCATACAGAATCGAAATGTCATTTCTTAATTATTTAATCTTTTTTTATTACATTTACTCTACTGGAATAAAAAAAAAGGAAAGAATGGAACCATATATTCTTGCACAATTTATGTTATGGTGTACGTATTTTTATCGAGACGTATCTGTCCCATCAAAAGAAAAGAGAAAAAAACGTGTTATTTAGTTATTAAAATGAATCCTCTTTCCCCAATCTCATTAATCTCCTTGACCAAAGTACGCCAACGCTCTAATTTTCATGATTTTTTCTGATCCTGTCGTCTTTAATTATGACCCATTTTTTGTTCGACAAAAGATCCATTTATATACAATAATTACATTGTAGCGGGTATAGTTTAGTGGTAAAAGTGTGATTCGTTCTATTAACCCCTTAAATAGTTAAGGGGTCCTTCGGTTTGATTAATATTCCGATCAAAAACTTTATTTCTTAAAAGGATTTAATCCTTTCCCTCTCAATGAAAGATTCGAGGAAGAATAGATATTCTCGTGATTTGTATCCAAAAGAGTCAATTAGAAATTGGAAAAAAAAACAAAATTGGATTATTAAATTACGAAACATAATTTGTTTTTGAATTGGATCAATACTTCCAATTGAATGAGTATGAGTAAAGGATCCATGGATAAAGAGAGAAGGGCGTCTTTCTAATCGTAACTAAATCTTCAATTTTTGATTTGTATAAAAGAGATTGAGGCAAAATAGCTATGAAACGATGTCTTTGGTTTACTAGAGACATCGACATATTATATTGTTTTAGCTCGGTGGAAACAAAATGCTTTTCCTAAGGATTCTTTCAAATAGAAATAGAGAACGAAGCAACCAGAAAGATCGTTAGAATTATAATCCCACTCTTCTATAGGGATCATCTATAAAGCGGGTTGTTTTGAATGCATTCAAACAGAAAAGCTGACATAGATGTTATGGGCCGAAATTCTTTTGATTTTGTAATTTAGTTCCCATCTGAGATATGTGAAATTTGTCCATCTTGCATAAAGGAGCCGAATGAAACCAAAGTTTCACGTTCGGTTTTGAATTAGAGACGTTAAAAATGATAAATCAACGTCGACTATAACCCCTAGCCTTCCAAGCTAACGATGCGGGTTCGATTCCCGCTACCCGCTTATATCTCTATCTTATCTATATTCATTTATTCTCTATATTTATAAGATTCTATATTAATATTATATTTCGAATATTCAAATTTTGATTTCTTATCTATTAATATATATTATTCAAATTCTATATTAAATAATATAGAGAATCTCATTATTCATGTAATTATTAATATTCATATAATGAATGTATCATTGAATTGAATGCGCAATTCCTAGAATTCTCTCACATATTCTTTTTTCTGACCAAGCGATGTGAAAATAAAACTAAGAAAAAAGCGTCCATTGTCTAATGGATAGGACAGAGGTCTTCTAAACCTTTAGTATAGGTTCAAATCCTATTGGACGCAATTTATTTCCATATATTTTGTTATATTTCTACTAACTAGGTATTTTGAATGATTTGAATAAGAGGCCCTTATTTATATATTTATT